GAAAATATTCTATCTATCTCCTAGACGCCGTAGAGAATTGAGAATTTTCATGTCTTTCAATTCTCGTACTCGTAATTGGAAAGTTACGGAAGGAGATCCATCATTTTGCAATGAAAACAACATAAAAAACTCTGGACAATTTCGAAATCAGACCAAGCGTCTTAATACATATGCAAAAAAATTCATTATTGGTCCACCATTGATTACAAGATTTAGCTTTTATGAATCGCTATTGGTTTGATACGAATAATGGCAATCGTTTCAGTATGTTAAGGATACAGATGTATCCACAATTCATTTAGAGTTACTTAATAGCCTATTTCTTATACTATATCTCTATCCCGTGAAATTCTCGAGCCGAAAGATGGATGCATATGCTGTGTTTCATTTTGCTAAATGATATCAATTAAATGGTGTATCAATTCTATAAATTGGATATAGCAATAAATAAATCAGCAAAATTCTTTTATTTTAGATAGAAGAAACATTTCTTCTATCTAAAATAAAAGAATGTACCCTTCTATCCAAATCCAATTTGCATCGATAAAATAAATCCAAATTCCAGATTCCAGCAGTAGATGAATAATTGCAAATTTTTGTGTGTACGAGATTCGAATAATTTCAAAATAACTGACAGAATTTTTTATTTTTTCTGATCAGAAAAATACATGAAAAAGAAAGGAGGTAGAAAAATTTTTGGATTTATGGTTAAAGAAGAAAAACAAGAAAACAGGGGTTCTGTTGAATTTCAAGTATTCAGTTTCACCAATAAGATACGGAGACTTGCTTCACATTTGGAATTACACAAAAAAGATTTTTCATCGGAAAGAGGTCTACGAAGACTTTTGGGAAAACGTCAACGTTTGCTGGCTTATTTGGCAAAGAAAAATAGAGTACGTTATAAGAAATTAATCAGTCAGTTGGATATTCGGGAGAAGTAATTTAATCGTTCGAATTTTTTTCTTATTTTATTAGTAGTCTTATAGTAGTCTTAGATTTTGCATTTTGATGAGCCTCGTTTTGAGGAATTCATGGAATAATCCATTTTCATGGAATAATGAATTAAGGAAGAAAGGATATAAACAAGGATACATAACATAAAAAAAAGAATAGATAAGATGATATTCGCCCTCCCCCTACATATTTAATTTCTTCTCCTATAAAAAAACCTGCAAGACCTACTCCATTAGTAATTCCATCAATGACACCTTTATCGAAAAAATGTGTTAGTTTGGCTAATCTTCTTATACCCAGGATAAAGACCTTAGTATAGAAAACATCTATATAACCACGATTATATGACCAGCTGTATATCTTTTTTTTTACTTGATCCAAAAATTTCTTTTTGGGATTCCTTTTTACAAGGGAATTTATAAAATTCAAATTCTGAAAAAAAGAATAAGCAGATCCATAGAAGATATATGCTATGAATAGACCAAAAATAGCTAAACTTACAGAAGAAATTGCATTAGTGAGAAATTCATATGAATTTATAGAAGAATTAGAACTTTCCTGGAAAAAGTTTGTTGAAGGAGTTAGCCACTTTGATAATATGGTTAATTCCGATATTCCATTATCCATTGCTCCATTATCAAAATGGATTCCTATGGATCCAATGAACAAAGTAAAAAGCAGTAATATAAGAAGAGGAAATAGCATAGTATTTCCCGTTTCATGAGGATAGACAAAAGTTTTTTTAGCCCCAAAGGGAGTACTAAAGGATCCTATCCTATTTCTTGTATTACCAGGAATTTTGGGTATATTTTGTGAAAAAAAAGAAACTCCACTCTTCATTGTTGATAAAACAAAATCCCTATTGACTCCTTTGGGTATGCTTTTTCCCCATAAGGATATTGAATACAACGAACCTTCTTTAGTACTACTGTAATTTTGAAAATGAACACGCAAATACCCATCAAAAGTAAGTAAATATATCCGAAACATATAAAATCCAGTTAATCCTGCAGTAAAAGAGGCTAGTATTCCAAAAAAGGGTGAATACAACCAACTATTACTAAGGATTTCATCCTTGGACCAGAAGCAAGCAAGAGGTGGAATACCACAAAGAGAAAGTGTACCCCATAAAAAAGTAGTTCTTGTAATTGGAACGTATTTTCTTAAACCACCCATAAGAACCATATTCTGACTTTTATCTGGTGAATATCCAACAAGAGGTTCCATTGAATGAATAACGGACCCGGATCCCAAGAACAATAAAGCTTTCGAATAAGCATGAGTGATCAAATGGAATAAAGCAGCTTGATAAGAACCTATACCTAGAGCTAACATCATATAACCCAATTGAGACATTGTAGAATAGGCTAAGCTTCTTTTAATATCTCTCTGAGCAAGAGCTAAAGTAGCTCCTAAGAAGAGTGTTATTGTACCCACTAAAGAAATGAAACTCATTATCAAAGGTAGGGATATGAAAAGAGGAAGAAGTCGAGCTAGAAGAAAAATCCCCGCAGCAACCATAGTTGCTGCGTGTATAAGAGCCGAAATGGGAGTGGGTGCTTCCATAGCATCGGGTAACCATACGTGAAGAGGGAATTGTGCAGATTTTGCAACTGCACCAAGAAATAATAAAAAAGCACACAAAGTAGTAAGTAAGGAATTAATCTCATTATTAGGAATCCAGTTATTAGCTATTTTGAACAAATCCCTAAACTCTAAACTACCTGTTATCCAAAAAAAACCTAAAATTCCTAATAACAGACCAAAATCCCCTACACGATTAGTTACAAAAGCTTTTTGACAAGCACTCGCTGCAATTGGCCGTGTAAACCAAAAGCCTATCAATAAATAGGAACACATTCCTACAAGTTCCCAAAAAAAATAAATTTGTATCAAATTAGAACTAGTAACCAATCCCAACATAGAAGTATTAAAAAAACTTATATAAACAAAAAATCTCAAATATCCTTCATCGTGAGACATATAACCGTCACTATAAATAAGAACCAAGATTCCTACAGTAGTAATTAGTATTAACATAATAGAAGTAAGGGGGTCGATCAAGTATCCAAATTCTAAGGAAAAATCATTATTGATGGTCCAAGACCATAGATATTGATAGATAGAACTTCCATTTATTTGTTGAATAGACAGGTGAACTGAGAATACCATAGCTATACTTAAGAGTAAAACACTAGGAAAAGCCCATATGCGACGAAGATTTTTTGTTGCTGTCGGAATAAGAAAAAGTCCAAACCCCATTGACATAATAACTGGAAGTGGGAGAAGAGGGATTACCCAGGCATATTGATATGTATGTTCCATAAGAAAAGAAATAGCAATTTATAGTTGAAATTTATAGTTCAATTTTTCTATAAAATAAAATTGTTTCCGATTCACCAAACCTATTCTTATCTCTTTCTGAAGAAATGAAAAAAAAAAACAAAATAAGAATAAGAAAAAATACTGGAATTCTGAATTTTTCAAAATTTGTCTCATTGATATATTCCAAAATTCAGAATGGGTTTAGTTGCTTAAATTCAAAAAGTTAATCAAAGAATTTCGTTATCTAGTTATTAGCTAAAAAAAAATATTAAAAAAAAAAAAAGATTGAATCATTTTACTTTCTATTCATTTTTGTATTTCTTTCTGTTAAAATGAAATAGCTCTCTTGTTTCGTAACTGATTGATGGAATTCCAAACCTATATTTATAGGAAATTCTCAAATATTCCTTACTTCATATAAAACAGAAATCCTAATGACTAGAATTATCTAAGTTTTAGAATGTCTTGTTTAAGAGACTAAGTATTTTTTTATTTTGATTTATTTTGATTGGAATTCAATTATGGAATATGGAATACCGTTCTGAACTTAATTAACTATTTGAATTTTATCTTCTTTTTATCTCCCCATCTTATATGAGGGCTTATCCCCCATACCGTATATTTATATATGGAGTATATTTGATATAGAAATTGATTTAAATAGAAAACTTTTGTATAGAATATATCTTTGTATATATTCTATATTATTAAAACAAAGTCTAAAATATATATGAAAAATACGCTAAAAAACTCTTGTCTTATCCACATTAGACAAAATGAAGTAAAAAAAATTTAGAATTTCAGTATCTTTCAGTATCTAAGTATAAATACTAAGAAAAAACAGAAAGAAGGATTGATTTGCGGCAATAGATGTCTTTCACATACAACTAGAAAAAAGTAATCCCCTTTTTGAATGGCAGTTCCAAAAAAACGTACTTCGATGTCAAAAAAGCGTATTCGTAAAAATATTTGGAAGAAAAAGACTTATTTTTCCATAGTACAATCTTATTCTTTAGCAAAATCAAGATCATTTTCTAGCGGCAACGAGCATCCAAAACCAAAAGGTTTTTCTGGGCAACAAACAAACAAATAATCAGGTTTTGGAATAATCTGAATTGACCTATCCCAAAGAAATTCCAATTATTTAATGTGTCGAATTCCTCGGTACAATATTCTTAAAACAAATTCCTCTGTTATCTAGAACAAAAGTTTTTGGTATATTGTGTCCTCAATATTCTTTTCCTATCAAAGAATTTTTGATAATAGAATCCTCATAAAAAAATATGAGGATTCTATTATCAAAAGTAGAGTATTCTTGCAATAGGACTTACAACCTCTACCTATCTTATCCAAAATTCACAAATAAATTGGTTTAAGACGGTAAATCCTAAATTGGTTTAGGACTGGTAAATCGTATTAATAAGAGCGGAAAGGCTTTCATTCTAGAAATTTTTCTAAAATACAAAATTCTTTGTATTTAATGATGAAATTCTAATGTTCCTAAATTCTATGGACTCTCCCAATCTCGACGATTCGCGAGAAAATAACTATTATTCTTTTAAGTTAACTATTATTTCAAGTTAGCCGCCATGGTGAAATTGGTAGACACGCTGCTCTTAGGAAGCAGTGCTCAAGCATCTCGGTTCGAGTCCGAGTGGCGGCATTCCCGAAAAAGAATACAATAGATTAGAAAATGGATTCAATTCGAAATTTCCAATTTTGTAATGGGACCTTCTCCTTATGCTATTCCCAACTTTAGAACATATACTAACTCATATCTCTTTCTCAACCATTTCAATTGTGATTATGATTCATGTGATAACCTTATTAGTTCGTGAACTTAGGGGATTACGTGATTCGTCAGAAAAAGGAATGATAGCTACTTTTTTCTCTATAACAGGATTCTTAGTTTCTCGTTGGATTTCTTCGGGACATTTTCCATTAAGTAATTTATATGAGTCATTGATATTCCTTTCATGGGCTCTGTATATTCTTCATACTATTCCTAAGATACAGAACTCTAAAAATGATTTAAGCACAATAACTACGCCAAGTACTATTTTAACGCAAGGCTTTGCCACGTCGGGTCTTTTAACTGAAATGCATCAATCTACAATACTAGTACCTGCTCTACAATCTCAGTGGTTAATGATGCATGTCAGTATGATGTTACTAAGCTATGCAACTCTTTTGTGCGGATCCTTATTATCTGCCGCCCTTCTAATCATTAGATTTCGAAAGAATTTCGATTTCTTTTCTAAAAAGAAAAAAAATGTTTTACTTAAAACATTTTTCTTTAGTGAGATTGAATATTTCTATGCAAAAAGAAGTGCTTTAAAAAACCCCTCTTTTCCTGAATTTCCAAATTATTACAAATATCAATTAACTGAGCGTTTGGATTCTTGGAGTTATCGTGTCATTAGTCTAGGGTTTACCCTTTTAACCATAGGTATTCTTTGTGGAGCAGTATGGGCTAATGAGGCGTGGGGATCCTATTGGAATTGGGATCCAAAGGAAACTTGGGCATTTATTACCTGGACCATATTTGCAATTTATTTACATAGTAGAACAAATCCAAATTGGAAGGGTACGAATTCAGCACTTGTAGCTTCGATAGGATTTCTTATAATTTGGATCTGCTATTTTGGTATCAATCTGTTAGGAATAGGTTTACATAGTTATGGTTCATTTACATTACCATCTAAATGATTACATAACATAAAACCTTCATTTTATGAAGGTTTTTTCCATTTTTGTTTGATTTGAGAACCCCTTTGAACGTCTTTTCAAAGGGTTCTCAAAAATTCGAGATAGATCTAATTAGACTTTTTTACTTTTTTCGAAATTTTTTGGTTTTTCAACTATGGAATATGGAGCGGACTAGTTAAAAAAAGAAAATCCTATTTAGGATAATAATTGGATAAGAGAGCCTCTACCCTGTCAACGGATAGCGAGAGAACAAAATCTGGATAAATACCAATTCCTATTACTGGTAAAAAGATACAGATTAAAAGAAAGAGTTCTCGTGGTCCAGAATCCACAAAATTTGTGTTTGGGACATGAAATAGCTTGTATCCATAGAACATCTGGCGTAACATAGATAATAAATAAATAGGAGTTAATATCATTCCAATTGCCATTACAAAAGTAATTAGCATTTTAGGCATTAACATAAATTTAGGACTAGTAATTAGTCCAAAAAATACTACTAATTCTGCAACAAAACCGCTCATTCCTGGCAAGGCAAGAGAAGCCATTGAAAAGCTACTAAACATGGTAAAAATTTTCGGCATTGGGATAGATATCCCCCCCAGTTCTTCGAGATAAACAAGACGCATTCTATCACAAGCCGTTCCCGCCAAGAAAAAGAGTGTAGCACCAATAAATCCATGGGATAATATTTGTAAAATAGCTCCATTTAGTCCAATGTTGGTTATGGAACCAATTCCTATAATTATGAAACCCATGTGAGATACGGAGGAGTAGGCTATTCTTTTTTTGAAATTTCGTTGACCAAGAGAAGTTGAAGCTGCATAGATTATTTGCACCGCTCCTATTATTACCAACCAGGGGGAAAATAGATAATGAGCATGAGGTAACAATTCCATATTGATCCGAATTAATCCGTATGCTCCCATCTTTAATAGGATTCCCGCTAAAAGCATACATGTACTGTAATGTGCTTCCCCATGGGTATCTGGTAACCACGTATGTAGAGGTATAATTGGCAATTTGACAGCATAAGCAATAAGGAAGCCAAAATAAAGTAGTATTTCCAATGTTGCAGGGTATGATTGATTAATCAATCTTTCCAAATCTAATCTTGGTTCGTTGGAACCATATAAGCCCATACCCAGAACTCCGATTAAGAAAAAAATGGAACCGCCTGCAGTATACAAAATAAACTTGGTAGCTGAATACAGACGCCTCTTTCCCCCCCACATGGATAAAAGTAAGTAAACAGGAATTAATTCTAACTCCCACATGATAAAAAAAAGTAAAAGGTCTCGTGAAGAAAATAATCCTATTTGACCGCTATACATTGCTAGCATCAGGAAATAGAATAATCGCGAATTCTGGGTAACTGGCCAAGCCGCTAAAGTAGCTAAAGTAGTGATAAATCCTGTCAATAAAATAGATCCTAATGAAAGTCCATCGATTCCTAATCTCCAGTGGAAATCGAAAACATCTATCCATTTAGAATCCTCCTTTAATTGGATTAACGGATCCTCCAATTGGAAATGATAACAGAATGCATAAGTCATTAGAAGGAATTCTAATAAACAAATAGATATAGTATACCACCTAACGATTTTGTTTCCTTTATGAGGTAAAAAGAAAATTAATGAACCTGCAAATATCGGCAAAACAACAAGTATTGTTAACCAAGGAAAATAACTCATGATAAAGTAATAAAGACAAGATACGTTTTGACCAGAAAAGCCCATGCTCGATTATTTCGAGCACAGGCTTCTTCGGTAAAGAGGAATCAAACGATTCAAGTGGGGTTTTTGTAACGTATCAATAAGATAGAGCCATGCTGCGGGTTGTTTCAGGCCCTAAATAAACGCGGACACTTAAAAAATCTGTTGGGCAGGCGGATTCGCATCTCTTACAACCCACACAATCTTCGGTTCTCGGCGCAGAAGCAATTTGCTTGGCTTTACATCCATCCCAAGGTATCATTTCTAATACATCCGTTGGACAAGCTCGTACACATTGAGTGCATCCTATACATGTATCATAAATTTTTACAGAATGTGACATTGGATCTATAAATTTTCCTTTTCAACATAAAAATTTTCGATCTGGTAAAAATGAAATTAGCTATATAAGTTAGATGTATTGTAGACACCAGACGAAGCAATGGTTTATCCAAACTTTAACAAATAATTCTTAATCTGTTTGTGAGAAAGCGTGAAAAGAGCCAAGAGACTTGAATTTAAGGCTTCAACAGTCATAATTATACGAATTCTACATACTAATTCGAATTAGCCAATTTATTGGCTATCATCTTTTCAATATAAATTATTGCAATATTCAAATTGCAATATCAATGAATTGCAAAAATGCAATATTCAATAAGTAAAAAAGAATACTCTGAAATAACCTACTCCAAAAATGGATATTCTCCAATAATAATAAGAAAATAAGATTCGATTTCTATTCATCTTAATGTTCCACATTATTATATATGTGCCTTTGTTTAGAGGATTCTATGTCTAATTATTCAAAAAATTAGATTGATTGATACGAGTTGATTTCCTGTTACGATGGATGGAAGAAAGAATGGATAGTCCAATAGCTGCTTCAGCAGCCGCAAGGGCTATAACAAAAATTGCGAAAATGTCTCCTTTTAATTGGCGACTATCAAATAGATCAGAAAATGTTACGAGATTTAGATTAATTGAATTCAGTATAAGTTCAAGACATATTAGAGCTCTAACCATGTTTCGGCTTGTGATCAATCCATAGATACCAATCGAAAATAAATAGACACTCAAAAAAAGTACATGCTCAAACATCATTAACTAACTCCTTATCAATCTCGATTCATTTCAATATGAGGACAAGAATTGAACCGATTCAATTAATTAGAATAGAACAATTACGCAACAAAAGAGAAAAGAAAGTATTTGTTGTGTTGGCAGTAGATGGGTTTTACTAAATCAAAATTGTGATTCTTTAGTTATTTATTTTAGATTTGAAATTCTAAGAATTTTGACTCATTCATTGTCGAGCCATAGTAATTGCACCTATTAAAGAAACTAGAAGAATTAGGGAAATGAGTTCAAACGGAAGAAAAAAATCGGTTGCTAAATGAATTCCAATTTGTTGAACGTTATTTATGAGACCCTGTTCGACTATTTGGTTTGATCTTGTAGTCCAAAGAATTCCATACCATGACGTATCTGGGATAGTAGTCATTAGTGAAAAAGGAATAGTTATACAAACGAGTGAAGTAAACCCATCTCCAATAGTCCAATAATTCTTATCTTTAGACCACTCTGAGCCGTTTACAAACATTACAGCAAATATGATCAAGACATTTATGGCTCCCACATAAATAAGAAGTTGTGCGACAGCTACAAAGTAGGAATTCAATAAAAAATAGAATAAGGATATACAAACAAGAACTAATCCCAGCGAAAAGGCAGAATAAATTGGGTTGGGAAGTAATACTACTCCTAGACCCCCTAGTAGAAGAACAAATCCCCCAAATAGCACAAGAATCTCATGTATTGGTCCAGGTAAATCCATTATGGATAAGAAGAAATTAATAGTATAAAATTTTTCATGAACTGACTAAAACTAAAAGATTCAAGGAAGGAAAAAGGGATTAGGATATTTTTTTGTATATAAGTTGTATAGTTAGAAATTCCATGCAGTAGTTATTAATTTTTCTTTCTAGTTTAGTAAAAAACTATTGGATTTTTCTAACAAAAAAAAATCCTAGTAATCAGTAATCGTTCTTGAATTCCAAAATTTTTCTTCGTCTATTTTACTTTGAGACGAATTCCTAATTGTTTGAATTGTGTAATCTCCCATTATGGAGATTGGTAACCGACTCAAAGCAATTTGATTGTAATTCAATTCATGACGATCATAAGTAGAAAGTTCATATTCTTCAGTCATTGATAAACAGCTTGTCGGACAATATTCAACACAGTTACCACAAAATATACAAACCCCGAAATCAATACTATAATTAAGCAATTGTTTCCTTTTAATATCCTTTTCAAATCTCCAATCCACAAGGGGTAGGTCTATCGGGCATACGCGAACACATACTTCACAAGCAATACATTTATCAAATTCAAAGTGTATTCGCCCCCGGAAACGCTCCGATGTAATTGATTTTTCATAAGGGTAGTGAATCGTTATAGGTAAACGATTTGTGTGGGATAAGGTAATTATGAAACTTTGACCAATGTATCTTGCGGCGCGTATTGTTTGTTGACCATAACTAATGAACCCAGTTATCATAGGGAACATATTCTAAATATCTATGAAAAAGGTATGTTTCTTTCTCTTGTTTGAGAGAACTTTTGTGTTGAAGATATTCTTACTGTTATTGTATTATCCTATTTATAGTGAAACTAGTTGGGAAGAAGTTGTTAATAAGAGATTGCCCAGAGAAATGGGTAAAAGAAATTTCCATCCAAGATTTAATAACTGATCCATTCTCATCCTGGGTAAAGTCCATCTTATTGTGATAGAAATGAAGAGAAATAAATAAGCTTTAGTTAATGTAATAAGGATACCCATTATCATTTCCAAAATTCCAACCGTTTTATTCATTTGGAAAAATCCAAAAAAGGATATATAGGGAATAGAAAAATTCCACCCGCCTAAGTAGAGAACAGTTACAAATAAAGAGGAAACTAATAAATTTAGGTAAGAAGCAAGATAAAATAAACCATATTTAATACCGGAATATTCAGTTTGATAACCTGCTACTAATTCTTCTTCTGCTTCTGGTAAATCAAAGGGTAATCTTTCACATTCTGCCAAAGAAGAAATTAGAAAAACTAGAAAACCTATAGGCTGACGCCAAAGATTCCATCCAAAAAAACCATATTTTGACTGTGCTTCAACTATATCAACTGTACTTGAACTGTTAGATAATCATAGTCGATGATAACATCATAGTTCCCACCGCTATTCCAAAACCGTACATGAAACCTTAACTTCATACGGCTCCTCTATGATCAGAAAAAAGGAAAAGATTCTTTCGTTTCGGTATTATCCCCTGGATATAGATAGAATTAGGTAAGATAAAATTGATTGGAAAGTCCTAAATTAGACCAAAGCAATTCTGTCTGCTAGAATAATAAAAAAGCGCTTCCGAATTGATCTCATCCTTTATATAATAAAATGAGAATTTTTCTTTATTCAGTAATAACTTAATATTGGAATAAAACACTCGTTATAGCAATTACTAAATGGAAAGAATTGGGCATTAGTTCATGAGGAATTCTGTATGAATATGGATAAAGGAAGGAAAGAATAAATAAGGATCCTTTTTTGTATTGCATTCCATATCTTTTGTCCTATTCTTCTTTCCCCGGGAAGGGGTACTTAAAAAGAAAAAAAGGAATAAAGGGTTAATTCGTTCTTGATAGCCATTTCCTTAACAAGTGAATGGGAACATACTCTGGATCGGAATCCGAAGAAAGTACTACTTGATCATTTCTACTAATTTCAAGTCCTTATTATGATTCCTTTTATGAGGAAAAATGTCTAATGATTTAGATTCTCTCATTACTAATCCTTTATGTACTTTGGTGTTCCTAATCCCTCACTAACTTTTGATGGATTCCCTTATGGTTATAAGTTATAGTAATAACTAAAAATATTCTAGTAATGGAATTCCATATCGCGAATCCTTTATTCTTGCCCGCTTCAAGATATGATGACTAATCAAACAATCTCAACCTTGGGGTAAAGAGTTTACACTGCTTATAAAGAGTTTACACTGCTTATGTTTACTTCAACTTTTTTCTTGTACGTAGGAAATGAGATTTTTTCTTTTTACTACAAATTAATAAGCTGTTTTGTTTCACTCATATAGCTATCTAGTTTAACTTACTAACCTGAATACAAAATAAGAAAAGGAAGATAAGTATTCAATGTATTTTAGAGGAAAAAGTTCCTATTTTAACGAATCACACGTAGAGATATTGCTAGCACACAAAAAGTTAATGGTATTTCATAACTAATAGATTGAGCAGCCGCTCGTAGTCCGCCTGAAAAAGAATATTTATTATTTGAGCTATATCCTGCCATAAGAAGACCAATAGGAGCAACACTTGAAATGGCAATCCATAAAAAAACACCAATACTAAGATCAGCTAAAACAAAACGATATCCCAAAGGGATAACTAAAAAACTTAATAAAATGGATATGACTGCTATAGAGGGTCCAATGCTAAATAAAGGAATATCTCCTCGGGATGGCAGGATATCCTCTTTAAAAAGTAGCTTAGTTCCATCCGCTATAGCTTGAAGTAGTCCCAGGGGGCCGGCATATTCAGGACCAATACGTTGTTGTACCGATGCGGATATTTCTCTTTCTAACCACACAATTACGAGTACTTGTATTGTGATTCCCAGTAGGAGGGTCAAAATGGGTAGAATCCATATCAGTCCATAGACTTCTTTTAATAATTCCGATTTCGAAAAAGAATTGATAGTTTCTACCTCTACCCTATCTATTATCATTTCAACGATCAACTTCCCCCATAATGATATCTATACTACCTAATATCGTCATGATATCAGCCAATTTCATTTTTTTAACTAGCTGAGGAAGAATTTGCAAATTAATAAAACCGGGTGGACGAATTTTCCATCTCCAGGGGAAAAGGCTATCATCTCCTACCAGATAAATTCCTAATTCACCTTTTGGAGCTTCTACTCTTACATAAAGCTCTTGCTTTGATAATTCAAAATTGGGCGAAGGTTTTTTACCAAGAAATCTATATTCAAAATCATTCCATTCGGAATTTTTTGCTTTCTTAAAGCGTCGGGCTTCTAAATTCTCATAAGGTCCTCCAGGAATTTTCTCTATAGCCTGTTGTATAATTTTGATGGATTCCCTCATTTCACCGATTCGTACTAAATAGCGAGCTAACGAATCTCCTTCTTTTTGCCATTGGATTTTCCAATCGAATTGATTGTAAGACTCGTAAGGATCAATTTTACGAAGATCCCATTGCATTCCAGAAGCTCGTAACATTGGTCCCGATAAGCCCCAATTAACAGCTTCTTCTCCGCTAATAAAACCGACTCCTTCAACTCGTTCTAAAAAAATAGGATTCTGTGTAATAAGTTGTTGATATTCAACAACTCCTCGTAAAAAATAATCACAGAAATCTAAACATTTATCCATCCATCCATAAGGTAGATCGGCAGCTACTCCTCCGATGCGAAAGTAATTATGCATCATTCGCATACCTGTAGCAGCTTCAAATAGATCATATATCAATTCTCTCTCTCTAAAAATGTAGAAAAAAGGGGTCTGTGCGCCGAGATCTGCCAGAAAAGGTCCAAGCCATAACAAGTGAGAAGCTATACGACTCAATTCTAACATAATTACCCTAATATAGCTGGCTCTTTGGGGTATTTGAATATTCTCCAAGAATTCTGGTGCATTTACCGTTATTGCTTCTGTAAACATAGTAGCTAAATAATCCCACCGTGTTACATAAGGCAAGTATTGTATAATAGTTCTGTTTTCTGCGATTTTTTCCATTCCTCTGTGTAAATAGCCTAATATGGGTTCACAATCAATAACATCTTCACCATCGAGAGTAACGATCAGTCGAAGAACACCATGCATTGATGGGTGGTGAGGGCCCATATTGACTATCATGAGATCTTTTCTTGTAAGCGGTAGACTCATATCCTTTCTTCCTTAATTCATTATTCCATGAAAATGGATTATTCCATGAATTCCTCAAAACGAGGCTCATCAAAATGCAAAATCTAAGACTACTATAAGACTACTAATAAAATAAGAAAAAAATTCGAACGATTAAATTACTTCTCCCGAATATCCAACTGACTGATTAATTTCTTATAACGTACTCTATTTTTCTTTGCCAAATAAGCCAGCAAACGTTGACGTTTTCCCAAAAGTCTTCGTAGACCTCTTTCCGATGAAAAATCTTTTTTGTGTAATTCCAAATGTGAAGCAAGTCTCCGTATCTTATTGGTGAAACTGAATACTTGAAATTCAACAGAACCCCTGTTTTCTTGTTTTTCTTCTTTAACCATAAATCCAAAAATTTTTCTACCTCCTTTCTTTTTCATGTATTTTTCTGATCAGAAAAAATAAAAAATTCTGTCAGTTATTTTGAAATTATTCGAATCTCGTACACACAAAAATTTGCAATTATTCATCTACTGCTGGAATCTGGAATTTGGATTTATTTTATCGATGCAAATTGGATTTGGATAGAAGGGTACATTCTTTTATTTTAGATAGAAGAAATGTTTCTTCTATCTAAAATAAAAGAATTTTGCTGATTTATTTATTGCTATATCCAATTTATAGAATTGATACACCATTTAATTGATATCATTTAGCAAAATGAAACACAGCATATGCATCCATCTTTCGGCTCGAGAATTTCACGGGATAGAGATATAGTATAAGAAATAGGCTATTAAGTAACTCTAAATGAATTGTGGATACATCTGTATCCTTAACATACTGAAACGATTGCCATTATTCGTATCAAACCAATAGCGATTCATAAAAGCTAAATCTTGTAATCAATGGTGGACCAATAATGAATTTTTTTGCATATGTATTAAGACGCTTGGTCTGATTTCGAAATTGTCCAGAGTTTTTTATGTTGTTTTCATTGCAAAATGATGGATCTCCTTCCGTAACTTTCCAATTACGAGTACGAGAATTGAAAGACATGAAAATTCTCAATTCTCTACGGCGTCTAGGAGATAGATAGAATATTTTCAGGAACAAGAAAATCAGAAGAATCTTTTTCTCTATTCACTACCATTCCGCGTCTTCGACTTCTATTAGTTTCTTTTCTTCTTTAATGCAATAGCTATAGTTTGATATAGAATCCATTTCTCAAAGTAATGGAAACCATTCTCTTATAGGAAATGGTTCGAAAATCGCTATTCCACCTTTTAGGTTTAGGTATCGTGAAAAGTGATACCTGTGAAGATCGTGCATTTCAGTCACAT